TTTCTTTTTCTTCGTTTCGAATCAAAATAGAAGAGTTGAGTAAATCAAAAATCCAAAGGAGGTTCATGGCCAAGAAGAAAGATGCGCGAGTAACGGTGATTTTGGAATGTACCAGTTGTATCCGAAACGGTGTTAAGAAGGTGTCAACGGGAATTTCCAGATATATTACTCAAAAGAACCGGCACAATACGCCTAATCGATTAGAATTGAGAAAATTCTGTCGCTATTGTTACAAACATACGATTCATGGGGAAATAAACAAATAGATCGAACTAAGTATGTCTTATCTTTCAAAGGGAAAAAATTACATTATAAAGGGAAAAAATTACATTATATAGAACATATTGAAATAGAAATAGAACATATTTAAATAGAAAATAATCCTATTTGTTTGGGGTTAAAATGACAATTAAGAAATAGGATTTTCGGAATAATAAATAAACTATACAAACAAACCATGGATAAATCCAAGCGACCTTTTCTTAAAAAAAATAAAAAAAAGCGATCTTTTCGTAGGCCTTTGTCCCCGATTCGACCGGGGGATCGAATTCATCATAAAAACATTAGTTTAATTAGTCGATTTATTAGTCAACAAGGAAAAATATTACCTAGACGAGTGACTAGATTAACCTTGAAACAACAACGATTAGTTACTAAGGCTATAAAAATAGCTCGTATTTTAGTTTTGTTACCTTTTCGCAAGAATGAGAAAAAATGGAAAAGAACCAAGCCGACCGCTAGAACTACTGGTCTTAGAACCAGAAAAAGAACCAAGCCGACCGCTAGAACTACTAGTCTTAGAACCAGAAATAAATAGGCTTACTCTTTGTTCACTTGAATCAGAATTCCAATCCGAACTCAAACGCGGATTGGTGTTTTGTTCGACAAATCCGAGAATCCAGATTTGATTATCGTGTCGTAAGAAAAAAAACGAATCGCAAAAAAAAGATTTTTTATTGAACGTGTTCATTCATTTTGACTACTTTAGCATATTTTCTCATAGTAATTTCCACTCCCCCTTCCCGGAGTTCATTCTCCGGGCAACTCTATTTACAATTATTCCAGTGTATTCTACTTCTTTTCTAATTTCGTTGGAAATTATAGAAAGACAATCCCTACTTGCTATAGTTATTTGGGCCAGTATTTTACGATTAAAAAGCAACTGTCTCTTGTATAGATCATGTATTAATTTACTATAACTATAGGATACCACCCTTTCTCGAATTGCTGCGTTTATCCGAGTGATCCACAAACAACGAAAATTTCTCTTTTGCTTATCCCTATCCCGATGAGCCGAAAACAAAGATCTTATTTCCTGTTCAGTAATAGTTCGAGTAAGTCTTGAATACGTCCCTCGAAAACTTGATACAAATGAACTACTTTTTGTTCTACGTCTCCGAGCTAGATATCCGCGTTTAGTTCTGGTCATTGAATAAATACAACTTTGACAAATAACTATTCCTTTTCTTTCAGTTATTCTTTTCCCCGTTCTGGTCTATTAATAACCAAACGGATTTTTCCAATGTATAAAATACAAATTCCAATGGCTTTGGCTACTATAACCTTCCCGACCACGATTTTTTCTTTGTTTAAGTATTTTACTAAAGAAATAAGAAATTTTCTTTTGCTAGGTGTCAAAAATAGAAAAAGAAATATAAATTGAATGGATAAAGAAATAGTGGGTTCCATCGTTTCTATGGTTATTTCTTAAACGGTGAGGTCTTCTCTATACACCGGAGCCTTTACTTCATTTAATCAATCTTATTGGTAACTTGTATAGTTCACACCACACTCTTTGGCTCTACCCCTGAATTATCCAGTAACAGGTCTTTCACACTGAGACCCACCTATACAGTAACGGTATTTAATTATGAAAGTTAGCTGGATAGCTGACCCTCGTAGTCCGTTCTTGACTGAGTGAGAACTCCATTTTTCTGTTTTTTTTTGAATTTCAATAAGATTTCCTCCGCTTAATGGATAACCATTTGCTACCAATGGAGAATTGCTTCTCATCTTAAATTCAGTTGATTGGATTTGCACCAATGGAAACCATAAACTTTCTACACAATAGAAACTTTCTACACAATAGAGGGATTGATTTGCTTATTTTAGTTTTAGATAGTGAATGGAGTTCCTTCTTCCATTCTATCCTATTCACTGGTACTGATCATTCATACTGGAAAGCGGTTTTCTTGCTTTTTTTTGTGTCAGTTCATGATCTATTTTTGTGTCAGTTCATGATCTAAACGAGTCGCACATACACCCTAGTACATGTTCCTCGACGCTGAGGACATCCCCGAAGAGCGCGGGTTTTCACGACATTTGGAATTGGCTGTCTTGCATTTCTAAGAAGTTGTTGACTAGTTGGCATGTTGAATCATATATGTAATGGGCTGGTTTAGATTGATCCTAACCGGATCATTATGAATTTTTTTCTATTTAAAAAAATAGTAAAATCGGAAATAAAACCTCAAATCACGGATTCCCGCAAAATCCATTTTATTTCTCTGATAGAAGTAAGCTAGGAGATAAGATCTCAATTCATGGAAATTCAAAACCATTTTCTCCTACTATACGATCAACAAGTCTATACTCTTTGGCCTCTATTGCTGACATAAAAACGTCTTTTTCGAGGGTATCCATTATTTCTTTTCGGGATTTCAACGTCGCTCTTCTATAACCATCTATGATGCAGTCGCGTATTTTTTCTATTGCCTGCATTTCCAGGACCATGTCTTCCATTTCCACGTCCGAAAGAGAACTAGAGGGTTGATGCATCATTACCCTGATGATAGAAGGATTCTCTATCTGCTGTGTGAAACGAATAGAAAAGAAGGATAAAGAATAATAGGAAAAAAAAGATAGAATTGAACAACCGTACGAGCATCGTCTTTTGTGCATTGCATACGGCTCTACAATCAAATTGAAATTGACCCTTACTTTCCATTCAAGAAAGATAAAAATAGAATCTCTCAGCTCCAGATGAGTAAATGATCAAATTGCCACCTTTTCTTTCGGAGGAGTTAAAAAATACTATGATGGCTCCGTTGCTTTCTATTTTAAAATGGATTCTTTTTTTGTCTTTGATTCAGCAATTCCAAAGTTTCTTTTTGATCCAACCAAAAAAGGAAAAATCTTGTTTTTTTTTCGCACTCTTTTTTTCTAACATAAATATTGTTAAGAGCCCTTCGGTGTGAAAACAAAAAAGTTTGTGACGCTGAATTGGACTCCCGATAGATAAGAGAAAATCGGAAATACCTTTTATCTCATACTACTCTCTCGATACATAATCGAATCTTTTGAAAAAAAAAAAACAATACAAAAATTTTTCATATCGAATTCGAAGTGCCATGCTATTATTACTTAATATTCATATGGCGAAGGCATAGTTTTCTTTTTTCTCTCAAATAAAAAAACCTCATTGGCGCCAGGCGTGAGGGAATGCTGTACGTGAAGTTCCTCCACTCAGGATAAAACACGCCATTGACGCGGCTACTCCCACAGCTGTTGTCTCGACTGGTGGGACAAGAGTGTCTATAGTATCATAAATGGCTATTCCATCTATTACTGATCCACCAGGAGAGTTTATAAGAAGTTTAAACTCTCCGCTAGACTCCGTGAGACTGAAATATATCAAAGCACCTAAAAGGATATTCGCGTTCTCTGAAGTAATTTCAGAGCCTAAAATAAGTATTCTTCGTTGATAAAGTGCGTTGAGTAAGGAAAAATTCTATTCCTTAGAGGGCCGTACAAGCAACTTTTGAGGCATACGGTTCAAAAAAAAATTGCGAAAAAAACGAATCAATGTATAGATTCCAGTCCTCTTTCTTTTTTCCTATTCTTTTTCATAGCAGTTTTTTTCGAACTTCTAAGGAAAGGGCTTTTTCTTCGATTTTTCAATAAAGACGAATTTTGACTTCTTTTCTTTCGGTCAATAAACTTATCGAATTAACTTCTCATTGATGTATTGTTTCATCGAGATTCAATCCAAATCACGATGGTATTTTCTTGTTCCTGAATGGGTCTCTTTCATCTTTTTAGGTTTATGTTCTACTCCGGGTCAAGATCCGCCCGATTTGGATTTGCACATATAGGACAAATCGTCCCATCACCATTTCTTTTTGTTATGACTTTCTAAATAACAAACAGGAATCATTTAGGATACACGTAGTAATTATAGATATATTCCCAATTGGGTTTTTGCTAAACGGAGCTTGGATACTTCATTTTTTGAGTCCAATCAAAGCCAACCATAAATTATTCTAATTAAGAATAGTATTATGGATTCCCCCAAACAATGCATCTAATTGCACTTCATGCTCCAATTTTTTGATGATTCAATTTATCTTTCTTGGGCGAAACAGAGGATCTCTCGATCGGGGGAAAGAACGGGGAAATCCCATATGACTCAATATATCTGACAAGTCACACTATACGTCAGTCCATTCTATCTCTTCATCTTCGTCAAGAATTAGAAAGGGTACTTTCGGAAGACCAACAGGCATGAATTAAAAGAAAAAGGAAGTTATCCTATATCTCACTTTGATGTGGAAACGTAACGGTTTTATTGTCTTTATCATATTGGCTTTATCATATTTATTTTATCCGAAAAATTCAGAAAGAAAGAGAAAATAAATAAAGGAAAATTTTTATGAATAGGTCCTTCTAATAATCAATAAGGATGGACGCATTTACTCATAGAAAATGGTATCAATCCCCCATTGCGTATTGGTACTTATCGAGTATAAAATAAATCTGCTTCTCTTTGTTCCTACGAACAGAATAGAATAAATATTAACTGAACCTTTGTTAGGAAATAATCCACTGAACAAGGGAGGTCCATAGGATAGTCATAGTATAGTCTTTAGGATAGTCATAGTATAGTCTTTTCCAATGCAATAAAGTTACGTAGTGCCTATTTTTCTTTGATAAAGGGGTATTTTCCATGGGTTTGCCTTGGTATCGTGTTCATACCGTTGTATTGAATGATCCTGGCCGGT